TCCTTTGTATACTTTAATACACAATACCCATCGTTTCGTTTGCCTGTTTTATATACATAAAACTTAATTAAATTAGTAAGGGGTATAGCTCCGACACTTAGATGGATAAGTATGTATCATGATCTATAACTAGAATACTGAATATGTATGTCGACCCATATCAATTAATTTGTAGAATATATACTCATACAAATTACTCATGTGCCAGGAACCAGATTTGAACTGGTGACACGAGGATTTTCAGTCCTCTGCTCTACCAGCTGAGCTATCCCGACCATTCACGACGCATCATCCTCATTTTATTTTAATATAGGACTTGGGTCTATGTCAATTAAAAAACGAAAAGATATTCCAAAGTATTATCCAGGCCCTGGTAGAATTTCTTGTATCTTCAAAAAGAAAACCTTGTAAGTTTCAATACAGTACAAATAATACAAATAATGATATGGATTGTTAATTATTTTAATTTAATACATTATTCAAAGATGCTCATTTGCATTTGTACACGTATCATATATATCACACACAAGGCTTATGATGTGATAAGAAAAAAAATTTCCGCTCAGATCGGTTTGTGAATGAAATAGTAGAGTGAGAATCACTGCGAACCATAACCAATTTTGAGTCACTAACAAAATAAAACGAGAAGATAAATAATTAGGGAGGCAACCAGGTCTTTTTGGGGATAGAGGGACTTGAACCCTCACGATTTCTAAAGTCGACGGATTTTCCTCTTACTATAAATTTCATTGTTGTCGATATTGACATGTAGAATGGGACTCTATCTTTATTCTTATCCGATTAATCAATTCTAAAAAAAAAAAGATTTATCAGACTATGATGGAGTGAATGATTTGATCAATGAATATTTATTTCATTTTTCAATTTTGATTTTGAATCGATTCACAAAAATTCTTTCATTTTTCATATAAATAGATAGAAAAAAATTATAGAACCGGTTGGAGTCATCATTAATCATTTTTAATCATTTGGCGATAGTATTTCAGTAAGTATACATATGTATATAGGTTTATCTTTCATCCTTTCGGAAGTTTCGATGGAAGGATTCCTTTACGAACACAATGCAGCCAACTCCATTTGTTAGAACAGCTTCCATTGAGTCTCTGCACCTATCCTTTATTTATTCTCGCTTTCTGAAACCTTGTTTGTTTTCATAAAACGGGATTTGGCTCAGGATTGCCCATTTTTAATTCCAGGGTTTCTCTGAATTTGAAAGTTATCACTTGGTAGGTTTCCATACCAAGGCTCAATCCAATTAAGTCCGTAGCGTCTACCAATTTCGCCATATCCCCCTTTTTTTTGTGATGTGATTAGGATCACATCATGATGCCGTTTACCCTTTTTTGTTCATTTCCATTTATATTATGCTGGAACCGTTGAATTGATTAGATATCGATTCCTGTATTGAAAAGTGTTTTCTCCGATTTGATTTTGTATCTATCTTCTTTCATCTCTATTGGAGACCATACTTGGTCCAACCAGAAATTCAATATAGATATATACCACATAACATATATCTATTATAATATATTATATATATACATGTCCCAATTTCTATGATTTTCTATCATTTTTAGTGTGCAATTTTGAATACTTGAACGGTCGATTCTTTTTTTTTTTTCGTCTTAGGTTTCGCCTTTCCGAATGAAACCCCAGGAATGTTTCATTATGGTCTGGATTGCACTTTTCTCCTCTTATCCTTTTCTTAGGGCAGATCATAATAAAAAAAAACGACAAAGGGCAATTTAGTATTATTAATTTCAAATTTCATTAATAGCCATAACTAATCGAATGGATATAATTAATCAATTAATCATTCCGTTAATTTATATATTAATGAAATTATTTAAAATTATATAAATTCTCTATTTTCGCTTTCAAATAGATATAATAATTAATTAATTATATTAATATATTATACGATTATAATATACAATAAATATACAATAATATTCTAACTTAATTACTAGATTATATTCCTAACTTTAGGTACAAAATTCTATTTCAAATTCTAAATCTAAATAAATATCTAGAAATAAAAAACCATGTACTAAAATATTTTATTTAGAATTTATATAGTAAAATATCAAAAAACAATATTCAAAAATAGTAAAGGAAATATTAAATATGGAATAGTAAAAAAATATTCGTCTCTAATTAAACAAATTAAGATATTTATTATTGATAAGCATATATTTGAGAAATAGATCTAAATTAATATATCAAAATTAAATATTTTTGAAAATTCGATTTTCCATTCTTATTCGTTTCTATAGTTGAATTTTTCTACATTTATATCATATTTATTATGAAATAATTAAGAATAAACAGTTAAGATCTCAGCAGCAGTAGTTTACTAAATTAGTATACGTGTACAATTTATGTTATGTGAGCCCGCTTAGCTCAGAGGTTAGAGCATCGCATTTGTAATGCGATGGTCATCGGTTCGATTCCGATAGCCGGCTTTTCTCCATTTGTT